AAAAGCCAACTGAGTTGGCTATAGTAGAGGATATTCCATTACTTTTGGGGAATATAAGCCAACTGAGTTGGCTATGGTAGAAGATTTCCGTTAGTTTTTCTGGAATAAAAAGCCAACTGAGTTGGCTATAGTAGAGGATATTCCATTACTTTTGGGGAATATAAGCCAACTGAGTTGGCTATGGTAGAAGATTTCCGTTAGTTTTTCTGGAATAAAAAGCCAACTGAGTTGGCTATAGTAGAGGATATTCCATTACTTTTGGGGAATATAAGCCAACTGAGTTGGCTATGGTAGAAGATTTCCGTTAGTTTTTCTGGAATAAAAAGCCAACTGAGTTGGCTATAGTAGAGGATATTCCATTACTTTTGGGGAATATAAGCCAACTGAGTTGGCTATGGTAGAAGATTTCCGTTAGTTTTTCTGGAATAAAAAGCCAACTGAGTTGGCTATAGTAGAGGATATTCCATTACTTTTGGGGAATATAAGCCAACTAAGTTGGCTATGGTAGAAGATTTCCGTTAGTTTTTCTGGAATAAAAAGCCAACTGAGTTGGCTATAGTAGAGGATATTCCATTACTTTTGGTGAACAAAAGATAGTTTAATTAAAATGCTAGCTTTGGGTGCTAGAGATGGGGACAGAGGGTCTCTTCTTTTGATGTATTAAGGGGGGCTAAAACCCCATCTTTGGCTTACAAAACCAGTGCTTTGTTATTAAGCTATTAAAACATCATTTTATTAGTTTATTTTCTAATAAGCTAATTACGGGTAAAATTAGGAGGAACAGGATGAAATATAGGGAGGATGCAATTTGACCAATAATAATGAATGGGTATTCCACGGGTTGTGCCCCAATTCATGTTAAAATTATAATGTTGGTAATGATGCATCAGAATGTAAATTGAGACAGGGGTCGGAAGGTTATAGTTTGTAGTTTTGATGTATGGAGTATCGGGATTAGAACAAGGATTAGTACGGAAAATAACAAGGCCAAGACTCCTCCGATCTTGTTCGGAATAGATCGTAGGATGGCGTAAGCAAATAGGAAATATCACTCAGGCTTAATGTGTGGTGGTGTAATTATTGGGTTGGCGGGGTTGTAGTTCTCTGGGTCTCCTAGGAGATCTGGTGAGAGAAGGGCTAATATTATTAAGATTGTGATGAAGACTGAAATGCCAAATAAGTCTTTAATTGTATAGTAGGGGTGAAAGCGGATTTTGTCTGTGTTTGATGTGATACCAAGGGGATTATTTGAGCCAGTTTCATGTAGGAATAGGAGGTGGATGGCGGCAGCGCCGGCAAGTCCGAATGGAAGTGCAAAATGTAGTGTAAAGAATCGTGTGAGTGTTGCGTTATCAATAGCAAATCCCCCTCAGGTCCATTGTACAACAGCAGTTCCGATATATGGGAAGGCTGATGATAGGTTAGTGATAACGGTTGCACCTCAGAATGATATCTGTCCTCAAGGTAGGACATATCCTAGGAATGCTGTGGCTATTAGTAGTAGAAGTAGTATAGTTCCCGTATATCATGTTTTTTTAAGTAGAAATGAGCCGTAGTAGAGGCCTCGGCCGATGTGCGAGTAAATACAAAAGAAAAATATGGAGGCCCCATTAGCATGAAGGTTTCGTAATAGTCATCCGTAATTAACGTCTCGGGAGATATGTGCAATTGATGAGAATGCCATGGAGATATGCGGAGTGTAGTGCATGGCCAGGAGGATTCCTGTAATAATTTGAATAATTAAACATAATCCTAGTAGAGACCCGAAGTTTCATCAGGAGGATAGGTTTGGTGGTGTTGGTAGGTCAATTAGGGTATTATTGATGATTTTAAGGAGTGGGTGGGTTTTTCGTGCGGTCATTAGGTTTTTATAGTTGAATAACAACGGGGGTTTTTCAGACCTCAAGTTCTGGTATACCAGATAAGAATAATGTCTTATTTGATTTATATCTTTTTTCTGTGCTTAATGTTGGCTTTAATTTGAGTGGCTACTAATCCTTCTCCTTATTTTGGTGCTGCCGGATTAGTGGGTTCTTCAGTAGTTGGATGTGGTGTTTTGGTGGGGGTAGGGTATTCGTTCGTTTCTTTGGTGTTATTTTTGATTTATTTAGGGGGGATGTTAGTGGTGTTTGCTTATACAGTAAGTTTGGCGTCAGAGCCTTATCCAGAAGCGGTGGGGGATTCTGCTGGTTATTTTTGAAGTTATTTTGGTTTGTTTGTAATAATGGGTATGTTGATGATTATGGAGGGTACTGTTGGGTTAGACTATGATGTTCGTACTTTACCTGGAATGTCTTTGGTAAATGTTGATTTTGTTGGGGTTTCTTTGTTGTATTCTTGAGGTGGGTTTGATCTTTTAGTTTGTGGTTGAGGTTTGTTGTTGGTTTTGTTTGTGGTTTTGGAGTTAACTCGTGGATTACATCGAAGCGGATTACGCTCTGTTAGGTTGAATTAACACTGTTGTTGTGATTAGGAGTGTTGTAATGATAAAGGTTGTTAGGTATGCCTTAATTAGGCCTGTTTGAGCAGTTGTTTTTTTAATTGGAATTAGGGTTATTTGTGCTAGTCCTTTTGGTCCGGCTATTTCTAATCATGTAATGTCGTGTAAGTGGATTGTTTGTCCTAATTTAAGGGGGTATGATGATATAGTTCGATGTAAGGTGTTAAAGAACCCTAATTGGTTTGAATATTGGTGTAGTGTTGAGGGTTTATGTTGGATGGCCAGGGTTGTTTGATTAGAAATTTCTATGGCAGTTATGAGTCCTACGAGTGTTACAAGAAGGGCTAAGAGTTTAGACTCTGTTGGTATAGTTAGTGTTGGTATTTTTATTGGTAGGATTATTGTGGATACGATTAGTCCGGTTATAATGCTACCAATGGCTAGTCGGATTAATGGGTTTAATAGGTGTGGGTTGTTTTCGTTTAATGGGATGATGGTTGGGCTTCGTGTATTTATTATCTGTACGTAGAAGGTAATTCGTAGGCTGTAAATTGCAGTTAATATGGTTGCAATAAGTGTTAGTAGAAGGGCTCAGGCGTTAGTGGATGATATATTTATTGTTTCAATAATTGTATCTTTAGAATAAAACCCTGCTAAAAAGGGGGTTCCTATTAGGGATAATGTGGCGATGGTTAAGCAGGATGAGGTGACAGGCATTGTTTTTTTGATGTTGCCTATTAGGCGTAGGTCTTGTTCATTTGCTAGGTTGTGAATAATAGAGCCGGAGCATAGGAAGAGTAAGGCCTTGAAAAAGGCATGGGTAGAAATATGAAGGAAGGCTAGTTGAGGTTGATGGAGGCCAATTGATACTATTATTAATCCCAGTTGGCTTGAGGTAGAGAAAGCAACGATCTTTTTAATGTCGTTTTGTGTGGTTGCACAAACTGCTGTAAATAGGGTAGTTGTTGCTCCAAGACAAAGGATAATTGTTATAGCTATATTATTATTCTCAATTAGGGGAAAGAGTCGAATTAATAGGAAGATGCCTGCGACGACTATTGTACTAGAGTGAAGAAGTGCGGAGACTGGGGTTGGGCCCTCTATAGCTGCTGGTAATCATGGGTGAAGTCCGAATTGAGCAGATTTTCCAGTTGCTGCTAGGATTAGGCCTAACAGTGGGACAATGCTAGGTGTTTTTAATTGTGAAAATATTTGTGGAAATTCTCATGTTGATGAGTTTATAGCTAATCAGGCGATAGTTAGGATTAGTCCAATGTCACCGATTCGGTTATAGACAATAGCTTGAAGAGCAGAGGTATTTGCGTTTGATCGTGCGGATCATCAGCCGATTAGTATAAATGACATAATACCTACTCCCTCTCAGCCAATGAATAGTTGAAACATATTATTAGCTGTTACTAGAGTAATTATGGTGATTAGGAAGATCAGCAGGTATTTAAAGAATCGATTGATTAAGGGGTCTATTTTTATATACCACGAGGCGAATTCTAGAATGGATCATGTAACAAAGAGGGCAATTGGGGTGAATGTAAGTGAGTATTGGTCAAAAATAAAGCTTAAGTTAATGCTGAAATTGGTGATATTAATTAGGTGAATGTGTAAAATAGTAGTTTCGACTCCATTATTGATGTAGGATAGTAGGGGAATAGTGCTAATTATAAAGGATAATATGACAGCTGTTTTAGCGTGAGTTATGTTTCATTTTGTGTTGGGTGTTTGTGGTTGTAATGTAGTGATTAGTGGGTATATAAGGATAATTAATATTGTTAGGGTGAGTGTTTGTGTCAATATTGGGTACATGAACTTTTACTTGGACTTGCACCAAGGATTTTTGGCGCCTAAAGCCATTGGATGACTTCTATCCTTTAAAAGTGAGAGAGCTGAGGGTTTAACTTCAGGTACAGGAATTAGCAGTTCTTGTGTCATCTCTCGGTTTATAAGAAGATTTTAACTTCTATTTTTAGATCCACAGACTAATGTTTTGTGTTAAACTATATTTACAGAGGCAAATATTTGTGAAAAGTTCTGGTTTTGCGGTTAATAGTATTAATGGGATAAGGTGTAGGGCTATCAGGAAGTGTTCTCGGGAATGTGTTGGTTGGTTGATGATTATGTGTGTTGGGAGTTTCCCCCGTTGTGTTATAAGGAATATGTAGAGTGAGTAGGAAGCGGTTAGTAAGGTTCCAATCCCTGTTATAATGATTGAGGTATTAGCTCAGTTGAATGTAGAGGTGATGATGATCAGTTCTCCTATCAGGTTAATTGACGGGGGGAGGGCTATATTAGCTAAATTGGCGGTTAGTCATCAGAATGTTATTATTGGTAGAATAAGGTGTAGTCCGCGTGTTAATAGTAATGTACGGGAGTTAGTTCGTTCATAGTTGGTATTGGCTAGACAAAATAGTATTGAGGAGGTGAGGCCGTGTGCGATTATTAAAAAGGTTGCACCGCATAAGCCTCATTGTGTTTGGATAAGTGTTGCGCAGATAACAAGTCCTATGTGGCTAATGGAGGAGTAGGCAATTATTGCTTTTAGGTCTGTTTGTCGTAGACAGATTGAGCTGGTCATTAGGATTCCCCATAGGGCTAAGATGAGGAATGGGTATGCCAGGGTTATTGTTAGTGGGAGGAGGGTTGTTGATATTCGGATTACTCCGTATCCACCTAGTTTTAGAAGAATTGCTGCTAGTACTATTGAGCCTGCGATTGGGGCTTCTACATGGGCTTTTGGGAGTCAAAGATGAAGTCCATATATGGGTATTTTTACTATAAATGCTAGTAAACATCCGTATCATAAGGCGGTGTGACTTCATGAGTTTTGTAGTTTTGGTTGAAGTATATGAAGAATGTGAATATTCGTTAGTAGGAGATTTTTGTTAAGGTAGAGGATGGCAATAAGTAGTGGAAGAGAGCTTGCAATAGTATAGAATAGGAAGTAAATTCCTGCGCTTAGTCGTTCTGTCTGATGGCCTCATCGTGTGATGATAATTAATGTGGGGACCAGTGTTGCTTCGAATATAACATAAAATAGCGTAAGGTCAGAGGCGGTAAAGGTCATAATTAATAAGGTTTGCAAGGTGGCCAGAGCTACGAGGTATATTCGTTTACGAATTTGTGGTTCATGTTGAAGGTGATTTTGACTTGCTGTTGATATTAGAGGAAGAAGTCAGCATGATAGAATAAGAAGTGGTGCGGACAATGAGTCTGTAAATATTAGCTGATTTGAAAATGATTGTTCTAGGCTTATTGGGTGTTTTAATCATGGTAAGCTGGCAGTTGCAATTAGTAGAGAGTAGGATGTAAATGCGGTAAAAATAAGTTTTTGGCTGCAGAATATCGTTGCGGGAATAAGTATTGTGGTTGGGATGAGGATTTTTAGCATTGTAGAATGTTGAGGTTGCTTAGATGATCGTTTCCGTGTGTTCGTGATGTTGATACTAGGAGTGCTAGACCAGTCCCTGCTTCACATGCTGAGAAGGCAAGAAGAATAATTGGTAGTGGTGTTAGTGTTGGAAGTTGAAGGTTTAATGAAAAAAATGACAGGAGCATAAAGAGTGCTAATATCATACCTTCAATGCATAATAGGGCTGAAATGAAGTGGGTGCGGTTAATTGATAGGCCAATAATGCTAAATATGAAGGCTGAGTTTAGGGTAAAGTTGGTTGTGGTCATTTAGAGATCTCGAGGGGTCGAGATTTATTAGGTCGAAACTAATTGTCTTGATTAGACTAATCTCTAATTCTGCCCACTCCAGACCGCCCTGGTGTCATTCGTAGACAAGACCGGCGGTAAGGTGAGCCAGAATGATTGTAGCTCAGGTTATTGTGGAGGAAGGTGGTATAAGGTTAGCGGCTCAAGGAATAGGAAGAAGGAGTGCAATTTCTAGGTCAAATAGTAAGAATAAGATTGCTACTAGAAAAAAGCGGGAGGAGAAAGGGAGACGGGCTGTACCTTGTGGGTCGAATCCGCATTCGTAGGGTGAAAGTTTTTCTGAATTTGAATTGGGTATGGGGAGTCAGAATGCTAAGGTAATTAGTGCGGTAGAGATAATAAATGATAATACAATTATTAGGAGGATTGTCATTACTCTTTCTTATAGGCTAAGATTTAGTGATTGGAAGTCACTTGTACTAGTTGTACTAAAAGAGTAGGAGCCTCATCAGTAGATCGATGCATATAGAAATAGTCAGACTACATCTACGAAGTGCCAATATCATGCAGCTGCTTCAAATCCAAAATGATGGTTAGTAGTGAAATGGGACTTTATTTGTCGTATTAGACAGACTAGAAGAAATGTAGAGCCAATTATGACATGGAGTCCGTGAAAGCCTGTGGCTACAAAGAATGTTGATCCATATACGGAGTCTGAGATGGTAAATGGTGTTTCGTAGTATTCTATTGCTTGCAGGCTTGTAAAGTATAGGCCTAATAAGATAGTTATGAATAGGGCTTGGTTTGCTTCTTTTTTATGTCCTTCTATAATTGAGTGATGGGCTCATGTTACCGTTACACCAGAGGCTAGTAAGACGGCTGTATTTAATAAGGGTACCTCAAATGGGTTTAAGGCTTGGATTCCGTTTGGGGGTCATTGGCTACCTAGTTCAGGGGTGGGGGCGAGACTTGAGTGGTAAAAGGCTCAGAAAAACCCGATAAAAAAGAATACTTCTGATACGATGAACAGAAGTATTCCATATCGAAGCCCTGTTTGGACTTGGGGTGTGTGGTGTCCTTGGAAGGTACTTTCACGTGTGATGTCTCGTCATCATTGTAATATTGTTAGTAGTATTAGAATTAGGCCGATATTTATCAGGGTTGAGTTATTAAAGTGGAATCATATTGCTAGTCCAGATGTCAGGAGTAAGGCTGCGGTTGCACCTGTTAGGGGTCAAGGGCTCGGATTAACTATGTGGAAGGCATGGGTTTGGTGGGTCATTATACATTTTCTTGTAGGTAAAGGCTAAGAAGGAGGATAAATACGTAGGCTTGAATTATGGCTACAGCAAGTTCTAGTAGGGTTAGCAGGAGTAGTACTATGAATGTAATTAGTGCTGTTGTAGGTAAGGTTGGAATGATGGTGATGATAGCCATTGAGATAAGTTGAATAAGTAGATGTCCTGCTGTAAGATTGGCGGTTAGTCGGACCCCTAGGGCTAGTGGGCGGATAAATAGGCTAATTGTTTCAATTATAATAAGAATTGGGATGAGTGGTGGTGGTGTGCCTTCGGGCAAGAGGTGGCCAATTGAGATAGATGTTTGATTTCGAAGGCCTGTTAGTACGGTGGCCAGTCATATTGGGATGGCTAGGCCCATGTTTATTGAAAGTTGTGTTGTAGGGGTGAATGTGTACGGGAGTAGACCAAGTAAGTTTATTGAAATTAATAGTATAAGTAGTGATATTAGGGTTATTGTTCATTTTTGTCCTTTATAGTTAATTGGGGTTATTAGTTGTTTGGTAAAGGTCTTGATCAATCAGATTTGAATATTAGAAATGCGGTTGATTAATAGTCGATTAGAGGCTATAAAAATTATTGTAGCCGGTAGTATGATTGCGGGCAAAATTAGAGGAATGCCCATGAACTGTGGGATTGAGAATTGATTAAATAGGCTTAGGGTCATGGTCAGGTTCAGGGGTTGGTTTTTTGTTCTTTATTGGTGGTGAGGGTGGGTAAATTTAGGAAATAAGAGGTTTGTGTTTTTATAAGGAAGATTGAAATATAGGTAAATCAGGTGATTAGGAAGGTTATTAGTCATGGTCCTGGGTTTAGTTGAGGCATTCATTAAGGGGCTATAGGCCCTTCTTTAGCTTAAAAGGCTAATGCTGTAAAAGCTTCTTAATGATGAGGCTAGTGTTTGTGTGACTCAGTTTTCGAAGTGGTTGATTGGGCAAGATTCAACTGTAATTGGCATAAAGCTGTGGTTTGAACCACAGATTTCTGAGCATTGACCGTAAAATAGACCAGGGTGGGTTGTTGTAAATGATGCTTGGTTTAATCGTCCTGGAATTGCGTCAGTTTTTACTCCAAGTGTTGGAATTGTTCATGAGTGAAGTACATCTTCTGAGGAGATTAGCATGCGGATTGGGGATTCTATAGGTACTACTATTCGGTTGTTTACGTCTAGCAGTCGAAAGAAGCCATCTTTTAGTTCTTGTGTTTGGGTTATGTAGGAGTCGAATGCTAAATTATCATAATCCGAGTATTCATAGCTTCAGTACCATTGGTGTCCTAATGTCTTAATGGTAAGGCAAGGGTTATTAACTTCGTCTATTAAGTATAGGATTCGTAAGGAAGGAAGGGCAATTAAGACTAAAATGATGGCAGGTAGTACAGTTCAGATAATTTCGATTATTTGGGCGTCGGCAGCATGCGTATTCGTTAGTTTTGTTGTGAGTGTTGATATAATGATATAAAATACTAAAGTGCTGATTAGGATAACGATTATTAAGGCGTGGTCATGGAAGTATATTAGTTCTTCTATGATAGGGGAGGCTGCGTCTTGGAATCCGAGTTGGGATGGGTATGCCATTAAGACTCACAGAGGTGTCTGTAATTTAGCGCTGACAGAGCTATGTAATAGTTTTACTAGAGTCTTATGGAGAAAGAAGTATAATGGAGATGCAGTTGGTTTGAAACCAACATAAGGTGGTTCGATTCCCCCCTTTCTTGTATTAGTTGGCTGTTTGGACAAAGGAGGGTTCTTCGTAGGTGTGATTTGGAGGTGGACAGCCGTGCAGTCATTCTAGGTTGGTATGAACTAGATCTGTTGTTAGTACTTCTCGTTTGGCCGAAAAAGCTTCTCACACAATAAAGATTATAAGGATAACTCCAATAATTGAGATTATTGATCCGACTGAGGAAATTAGGTTTCAAATGGTATAGGCATCTGGGTAATCTGAATAACGTCGTGGTATCCCAGCTAGTCCTAGAAAATGTTGAGGGAAAAAGGTTATATTTACTCCGATAAAGGTAACTCCGAAGTGGATTTTTGTTCAGGTTGAGTGTAGGGTGAAGCCTGAGAATAGTGGAAATCAATGGATAAATCCAGCTATGATGGCAAAAACGGCCCCTATTGAGAGCACGTAGTGAAAGTGTGCGACTACGTAGTAGGTGTCGTGTAGAACCACATCTAGTGATGAATTAGCAAGTACGATGCCGGTGAGTCCCCCTACTGTGAATAGAAAAATAAACCCCAGTGCTCATAGTATAGCAGTATTTCATTCAATTTTTCCTCCGTGCAGGGTTGCTAGTCAGCTAAATACTTTCACACCTGTGGGGATGGCAATAATTATTGTAGCTGAGGTAAAGTAGGCGCGGGTATCGACGTCTATTCCGACTGTAAATATATGATGTGCTCAGACAATAAATCCAAGGAGGCCAATAGATACTATAGCCCAGACTATACCTATGTAGCCAAATGGCTCTTTTTTACCTGCATAGTATGTCACAATGTGTGAGATTATTCCAAATCCGGGTAAAATGAGGATGTATACTTCTGGGTGTCCGAAGAATCAGAATAGGTGTTGATATAGAATTGGGTCTCCTCCTCCTGCAGGGTCGAAAAAGGATGTATTTAAGTTGCGGTCTGTTAATAGTATAGTAATTCCTGCAGCAAGAACAGGAAGTGATAATAGTAACAAAACTGCTGTGATTATAACTGATCATACAAATAACGGGGTTTGGTACTGCGATATTGAAGGGTGTTTTATGTTGATGCAGGTGGTGATGAAGTTGATTGCACCCAGAATTGAGGAGATACCTGCGAGATGTAAGGAGAAGATAGTTAGATCTACTGAGGCACCTGCATGAGCAAGGTTTCCGGCAAGTGGTGGGTACACAGTTCATCCTGTTCCAGCGCCTGCTTCAATGCCTGAAGATGCTAGAAGAAGGAGTAGAGATGGTGGAAGGAGTCAAAAACTTATATTATTTATTCGTGGGAAAGCCATATCTGGGGCTCCAATTATTAATGGGACTAGTCAATTTCCGAAGCCTCCGATTATGATAGGTATAACTATGAAGAAGATTATTACAAAGGCATGGGCGGTAACAATAACGTTGTAAATTTGGTCATCGCCCAGAAGGGCGCCTGGTTGGCTTAATTCTGCTCGAATTAGTAGGCTAAGGGCGGTTCCTACTATGCCTGCTCAGGCTCCGAATATTAAGTAGAGAGTACCGATGTCTTTATGGTTAGTTGAGAATAGTCAGCGAGTTAGGGTCACAGGTAAGATGGTCGAATGTTTAGGCGGTAGGCTGTAGTCCTATTAACAGAGGTTTGATTCCTCTTCTTATCAGGTCCTGAGGTGTTCACACACCAAGTTGCAAACTTGGAATTGAGATCTAAAAGATCCCCGGGACTTCTCCCGTTTTTTCTCTAACGGGAGAAGTAGATAGAAGCTCGCTGGATTGAGTGATTAGCTGTTAATTAATTGTTTACGGGATCAAGGCCCGTCTGTCTAGTAAGGTTTTAGCTTAATTAAAGTGTCTGAGTTGCAGTCAGAAGATGTAGATTAGATTTTACAAATCTTGGCAGAAATTAAGGAGCTTTCCTTGTTTAGGGCTTTGAAGGCCCTTGGTTTGATGTAACCTAAATTTCTTCTATGGTTTTATTAGTGGTGCAATAGTTAGTCCTAAAATAGATATTGGTATTGTTGTTGAGAGCAGGAGTGTTATTGTGTTAGTTTTTAGTCGTCATTTGCTTACTGTTTTTGTTGGGCTAGGGGCAATTGTTATTGATAAAGAGTAGGACAATCGGAGGTAAAAGAAAAGGCTAAGTAGGGTTGTGATAGCTAAGATTGTAGCTAGGGGGACCATGTTTTGTGATAGTAATTCTTCTAGGGTGAGTCATTTAGGTAGGAAACCTGTTAGTGGTGGGAGTCCTCCTAGTGATAGGAGAATAATTATTGTTAGTGTTGTGAGTATTGGGGATGTTGTTCATGTTATTATTAGGTCTTTAGTGGTTTTTATTGAGGTAGTGATTAGTGACAGTATTAATGGGGTTGAGATAAGGATATATATGGTGAGGTTTAGGAGGGCTAGTTTGTTGGATTTAGTAATAATTGTTGCTATTCACCCTAGGTGGGAAATAGAGGAATAGGCAATGGTTTTTCGTAGTTGTGTTTGGTTAAGTCCGCCGAGTCCTCCAACGATTACTGATAGTGTTCCTATTATTGTAATTGTTATAGTGGAAATTTGGTTTCATGTCATTAGTATTAGTGTTATAGGAGCTAGTTTTTGTCAGGTAATAATGATTAAAGTGGTTTTTAAAGATGAGCCTTGAAGTACCTCTGGTAGTCAGAAGTGGGCTGGTGCTAGTCCTAGTTTTATTGCTAGTGCTATTGTGAGTAGTACTTGGGCTAAGGGATCTTCTAATTGTAGGATGCTTCATTGGCCCGTTATTTGTGCATTAGTAATGCTGGAGAATAGAATTATGGCAGATGCTGTTGCTTGCGTTAAGAAGTATTTTGTTGAGGCTTCTGTGGCTCGTGGGTGATGTGATTTTGAGATAATCGGTAGGATTGCCATAGTGTTTAATTCTAGTCCTATTCATGCAATTAGTCAGTGATAGCTTGATATAGTGATAATTGTTCCAGTTGCTAGGTTAATAATTAGGATAGAGGTGATTATAGGGTTCATTGATAAAGGAGGGGTTTAAACCAACATTTTCGGGGTATGGGCCCGAAAGCTTATTTAGCTGACTTTATTAGGAAGTAGTATAGTGGGAGTGCAGAAAATTTTGAGTTTTCTTGTACAGGTTCAATTCCTGTCTTTCTAGGAAGTGAGAGGGTTAAATAACCTCTATTGTCTATTCTATCAAAATAGTCCTTTTGTTCAGGCACGCTTCCGTTTAGTTAAATATTGGGGGGATTCCTGATAGAAAGATTGGGAAAGAGATGTGTCACAGACATAAGGCGAGGGTTAGTGGTAGGAATTGCTTTCATAGTAGGTGTATTAGTTGGTCATAACGAAATCGGGGATATGAGGCTCGTACTCATAGAAAGCCTACTGATAGTAGAGTGGTTTTGGCTATTAAGTTAAATGAGAAGTTTTCTTGGTTTTGGAAGATGCCAGGGTTGATGAACAGGATGCATGATAGGGTGTTTATTAATAAGATGTTAGCATATTCTGCGAGGAAAAATAGAGCGAATGGCCCAGCTGCGTACTCTACATTAAAGCCAGATACTAATTCGGACTCTCCTTCTGTTAGGTCAAATGGTGCTCGATTAGTTTCTGCTAGGGTTGAGATATATCATATTATTATTAGGGGTCATGAGGAAAATATGAGTCAGTTGTATTTCTGTGTGGTAGAAAGGGTTTGTAATGTAAACCCTCCAGTAGTAATAACTACTGAAAGTAGGATGATACCTAATGTTACCTCGTATGAAATGGTTTGTGCAATTGCACGTAAGGCTCCTATTAAGGCGTATTTTGAGTTTGATGCTCATCCTGATCATAAGATTGAATAAACAGTTATGCTTGAGACTGCTAGTATGAATAGAATGCCCAGGTTTAGTTCTGTTAGAGAATATGGTATTGGAATTGGGCTTCAGATAAGTATGGCTAGTATGAGGGCTAGTAGTGGTGCTATAATTAGTATAAGCGGGGAAGAGTGTGATGGGCGGATAGGTTCTTTGATGAATAGTTTTACGCCGTCTGCCACTGGTTGGAGGAGGCCTTGTGGGCCAACAATGTTAGGGCCTTTTCGTAGTTGTATATAGCCGAGGGTTTTTCGTTCTAATAGTGTCAGGAATGCTACTGCTACTAGGATTGGGATGATGTATATTATTGGGTTGATAAGTAGGGTTAGTGGTGTGTGCATTGTTAGGGAGAGGATTTGAACCTCTGTTAAGAAATCTTAGGCTTCTTGCAATTACTTAGCTCTGCCACCCCAATAAGCCCTTATCTAGGGCTATTTTTTAGGTCGTGTAAAGATTGAGTTTATAGCATCTATTAGCTTGAAGGACTTTTTGTTAAAAGGGGTCCTATTTTCTTGGTCCTTTCGTACTGAAGGAAATTTGGCATAGATAGAAACCGACCTGGATTTCTCCGGTCTGAACTCAGATCGCGTAGGACTTTAATCGTTGAACAAACGAACCTTTAATAGCGGTTGCACCATTTGGGTGTCCTGATCCAACATCGAGGTCGTAAACCTTCTTGTCGATGGGGGCTCTAGAAGAAGATGGCGCTGTTATCCCTGGGGTAACTTGGTTCGTTATTCAGAAATTCTGGGTCATTTTATATGACATGTCTGTCTGTGGTGAGGTTAAATCCTTGGCTTGGAAGTTTTGTTTGTTTCCGTAGTCGCCCCAACTGAAAATGTTATGCCATGTTTTGTGTGTTGGTATAAGCATTTTAAGCTCCACAGGGTCTTCTCGTCTTATGAGTATATACCAGCTTTTGTACTGGTAAATCAATTTCATTGATTAGTTAAGAGAGACAGTTAAGTCCTCATTTAGCCATTCATACCGGTCCCTATTTAGGGGACAAATGATTACGCTACCTTTGCACGGTTAGGATTCCGCGGCCGTTTAATGAGTCACTGGGCAGGCGGGACCTTTAATATTTTTGCTAAAGGCTATGTTTTTGGTAAACAGTTGAGACTTATATTTGCCTAGTTCCTTTCTTAACTTTTTATCTTTCTTTTCCACACTCCTGTGTTGGGGTAACAGTTGGTTAATTTTCTTTCTTGTGGGTGTTGTATAGGCCTTATTTTGGTCTGTTAATTGTCAGTAGATGTTCTATTACTGAGTTACAGGTGTGTTAAGAGAAGTTTTCTTGTTACTAATTCTAGCATTGGTTCTTCTATAGTTTTATAGAATTGCCCGATGAGTTTGCAGGAGATTGGTTGATGTGTCGAGATTTTTTAGGTTTAGCTATGACGCTTTAGGTAGGTGGTGGCTGCTTTAGGGCCTACTGGTGTGTTGGGTGTAAGTTCTCTCTACATTAGGTTGTATTCTATTTCAATAGGGCTGTACCCCTATTGAATATCTTTCAAGTCTTGTAGGGTTGGTCACTATGGGGTGTGTTTGGTCTTGAAGTTGAACTAAGATTCATTTATCAGGCAACCAGCTATCATCAAGTTCGTTTGGCTTTTTACCTCTACTTCTGGGTCATCCCACTCTTTTGCTACAGAGACGGGTTAGTTCTAAAGGTTGTCCGGAAGTAGCTCACTTGATTTCGGGGTGGCGGACTGTAGCATCTTTTTGCCTGTTGTTTCTTGCTAGATCATGATGCAAAAGGTACAGGGGTATATCCTTGCTTTATTTTGCTTTGTTAGTTATGGTATTTCATTTTTCCCTTGCGGTACTGGTTGCTATAGCGTCGTTGGTAGGGTTTAATCGCATTTACTGGTTTTGGCAAATGTTTTGTTTTGCTTGTTTTGTGGGGTTTAGTATGTGTGGGCGAGCTAAGAGACAGCTCAAAAAGGTCGGGTTTGCACTGACATTGTTCAATTGTAAGCTGAACGCTTTGTTTAAGCTATTTTTTGTGTTCCAAGCACACTTTCCAGTGCGCTTACCTTGTTACGACTTGCCTCATCTATTGGTTTTATGATTTTATAGTTTAGGTTAAATGATATTTTGAGGAGGGTGACGGGCGGTGTGTGCGCGCTCCAGGGCTTATTTTAAAGTAAGTATTCTTACTTAATTTACTGCTAAATCCGCCTTCCGGCCACCATTTCATGGTGCCATTCGTTTTTTCTTTGTAGAGAGTGTAGCCCATCACTACCACTTCATTAGCTACGCCTTGACCTGACGTTTTAGTGGTTAACTATCGTGCTTATTTTTAAATCCTCATGGAATAAGCTGGCGACGGCGGTATATAGGCTGGTTGGCAAGGAGTGGTTAGGTTGATCGGGGAATATCGATTATAGGACAGGCTCCTCTAGTTTGGGTGGAGTACCGCCAAATCCTTTGAGTTTTAAGTTTTTCACTTGTAGTTCTCTGGCGGATACGTTTGTGTAATAGGTATCGGTGATTATGATTAAGCATAGTAGGGTATCTAATCCTAGTTTGTTTCTTAGTTTTAGTGAGTTAAAGGTACTTGCTTTCTTAAGTTGGTGGTTTTCTGTGGGCTTAGGTGTTTTACAACGAGGCTTAGGTTCTAAATAAGTAGCTGGTATTGGTTCTAGTCACGCTTTACGCCGTTTAGGTTATTTTAGGCCTTTCGTATAACCGCGGTTGCTGGCACGAAATTTACCGGCCTGGTGGGTCATAGCTAGGTCAAGCTTTCGCTTATTGCCTAATGTTAATTACTGCTGGGTGCCTGTGGAGGTGTGGTATTACAAGGTGTCTTGGGCTATAGTGTTAGTGAGCCTGATACCTGCTCCTTTTTCTTGTGTGGTTTATGGGCATTCTCACCGGAATGTTGATGCTTGCATGTATAATTTTGACTTAAAATAGCGGTAAGTTTAGGATCAAAACTTTATGTTTTTGGGGATGATTTTTGTTCCCATCATGGCATCTTCAGTGCCGTGCTTTAAAATAAGCTACAATTACAAATATTTGCATTCTCGAAGATTTGGATAATGTTATATATATATATATATATATATATATATATAT